CAACAACCTCAGTAGCTGAGTTAAGAGGACTTGGAAAAAATAGGATGCGTAGTCTCCTTTGTCGTATTCTTCGTCGTGGTACTCAATTTTCAAAAAAAGAATATGATCAAAACAGAACAAAAAAAAATATTGGAATGAAACAAATCGGTCAAAAAATCCCCCGATGGACATCCAAATTAATCAGCGATTTGGAATTTGAGTTCCGGGAGTATGAAGGCTCTTCGTGGGCAGTAGAAGATACCGATATAGGCTCAAGAGACATGAAACGGGTAGTGCTATTTAGTCAACGTAGTCAGAAAATCCAGTTTCGTAATCCCATGCTCCCAGACGAGGTGTGGGTGCCACGCTATTTGGATGAACCAGATTTTATTCGAGACATAATCAAAAGTACTGGGCCCGCTCAATTGCGGAAAACTATTCCGAAACTGATTCTCCCAAGACCGTCTTCCCCCCTTTTTTGGGGCAAAACCCGAAGTAAGCTCGATCTTCTTTTGTATAAACTTTTTTTTAGTTTTAGAAATTGGAAAAGAACAGAATCGAAAATTTTGGATGATACACAAAGAAAAAAAAAAATAAGAGATCCAAAAGCGAAGAACGAAAAACGAAAAAAAAAAATGGAAGAAAGATTGCGGCTAGAAAATGAAGAAGCTTGGGAAAACATGCCATATGGAGCAGAAACAAGAACTTGCTTATTAGTAATGCAATCGATTCTTAGAAAATGGATTCTTTTCCCTTTATTCATAATAGCTAAAAATACTGTGCATTTCTTATTATATCGAGTTTCTGACTGGGATGAGGATTTTGCGGAATGGGCGAAAGAAATACACATTCCATGCACCCATACTGGTGTTCCATTAAAAGAAACCGAGCTTTTGACCACTTTTTTTTCAGAAGGTTTTGAGATAAAAATAATATCTCCTTTCTCCTTGAACCCTTGGTGCAGATCTAAGCCACAAGCCTCTCGTAGAAATCTAATAAAAAACAAAAAGAAAAGTAAAAAACTGGAACTGGGTTTTTGTTATTTAACCGTTTGGGGAATGGAAGCTAAAGAGCCTTTCGGCTCTCCCCGAACAGGAGCTTTTTTTTCTTCCCCTTTTATTTCCTTTTTTAAACCAATTTTAAAGAAACTAGAAAAAAAAATGAAAAAAAAGACAAAGAAAACTCTAACAGTTTTTAAAAGAGTAGTAATAGTAGTAACAGAACTCGCAAAGGGAAATGCAACTTCATTAGGTCAATTATCTAAATCAAGTAAAACGGAATTGTTTACTCAAATTAGATCTATAGAAGGTTGGGCAAATTATTCACAGACAGACCTAGAAATGAAGCATCTAACTGATAGAACAAGCATAATGAGAAATGAAATACAAAAACTTGAAAAAGAAAAAATAAAAGTAATTTCTGAAATAAAAAGTAGTCTAAATTCTAATGTAGAATTAGAATCACAACCGACAAAAAATAGTTGGAAAATATTACTAAGAAGAAATGTTCGATTAATTATTAAATTACATTATTTTTTAAAAATTTTCATTGAAAAAAAATACATAGATATCTTTCTACCTATCATTAATATTGCCAAAATCAATACAAAACATTTTGTTGAATCAATGATTGAGAAGATTGGGAAATACATTTCTAATAATGAAAGAAATCAATCTAAAAATGAAACAACTGAAAAAGACATTCACTTTATTTCTATTTCGACTATCAAAAGGGCACAACCAACCAAGAAGAATTCACATACCTTTTATGACTTATCTTCCTTGTCGCAAGGATATGTATTTTTTAAATTATCCCAACGCCAAATTCTTAATTTGTCTAAGTTAAGATCTGCTCTTCAATATCATGGAACATCTTTTTTTATTAAGACTACAATAAAGGATTCTTTTGGAATACAAGGAATATTTAATTCCGAATTAAGGCATAAGAAACTTCGAAGTTATGATCAATGGAAAAACTGGTTAAGAGGCCATTTTCAATACAATCCCCCGACTGAATGGTCTAAATTAATACCACAAAAATGGCGAAATAGAGTCAATCAACGTTGGACAGCTGAAAATATAGATTTAAAAAAATGGAATTCATATGAAAAAGACCTATTATTTCATTACACAAATCAAAGTTCTTATGAAGTATATTCCCCACAAGAAAAATTTCTAAAAAACTATAGATATGGTCTTTTATCATATCAATTTATTAATTATGAAACGAAGAAAGACTCATCTATTTATGGATCACCATTACAAGAAAATAAGAAGAAAAAAGTTTTTTACACTATAGACAAATTAGGTTATGAGGATATGAATATGGGTCTCAAAAATAATAGGGCTTCTGCTCTTTCTCTTTATCTAAGAAGGATTAATGTTATAGGTATGGAAAAAAGGTTAGATAGAAAATATTTTGATTGGAAAAAAAAAATTATAAGACAAAATAACAATGATAAGAAAGATCTTTTATATATTCGAGTGGTTCAAAATCCAGAAGATATAAAAATCACTCCACCCAATTCCGAAGAATTCTTTATTGATTGGCTAAAAATAGATAAAATGCCAATGAAATCCCCCCCAAAAGGGGATTGGGAGTTTTGGTTCTTCCCAGAATTAGTGCTACTTTATAAAGTATATAAAGTAAAACCTTGGACTATACCAGGCAAACTCCTTGTTTTACATATTCCTCTGACTAAATATTTAGGTTCAATAAAAAGACAAAGGGGGATTTTTTCAAAGAATGGAAACAAAAGAGACCCCGAGGGTCTTCTGAAAGAGTTTTTGGTTTTTCAAGTGCGCTGGTACAATAATGTTGTGGCGCAAAGAACGCTCGATATGTTCGTGCCATTTAGCTACCTGATCGAGGAGGGAAAAGCTATCAAAAAAGTGGCCAATTCGGTGATAATCTCTCTGGGAACGAACAGATTAAGTCCAAATCTAACAATGGTTAGCAAGAAGGCACGGATGACTGAAAAGATGCAACTTGGGATAATGGTTATCGACCCCATTCGTCTGCCTAGAAATATTGATAGATATTTTATTATCTATGAAGCATTGAGCATTTCGTTGGTTCATAAAAGCAATCAACAAATTAAGCAAGGATGCCTAGACGAAAGAAGCTATTTTCATCAGAAGAATTTTGATGAATCCACTCCATGCCATCACAGAATAACAGGAAATAGAGAGAAAAATCATTATGATTTGCTTGTTCCTGAAAACATTTTATCATCTAGACGCCGTAGAGAATTGAGAATTTTAATTTCTTTCAATTTTAAAAATAGGAATGGTGTGGATAGAAATCCAGTATTTTACAACGAGACTAAGATAAGAAACTGGGGTCCAGAAAGTAAACATCGTGATAGAGATAAAAAAGAATTAATGAAATTAAAGTTCTTTCTTTGGCCTAATTATCGATTAGAAGATTTAGCTTGTATGAATCGTTATTGGTTGAATTCGAATAATGGGAGCCGTTTCAGCATGTTAAGAATATATATGTATCCACGATTAACAATTCGTTGATGGTACATTCTTTCTCTATATTCTCTATTCTCTACCATTGCCCTGTCTTACATCCGAGTTTCATATAAAAGTTACGATACTCAGTCAACGACGTATCAATTAGATCTACAAATGCATCAAGGAAATCTTCGTAATTTTAGATTTAAGTTATTCGCTTTTGTGAATGTAAAAACCATCTTTTTGTATCTCTATTCGAATCAAATTCAAAATTGGATTGATTCATGTTAATTGAAAAAAAAAATAAGGAATCCATAAAGAAATTAAGATTCTTGTGTATACTACATTAAAAGAGCTGGTATTATTATTATTGATCAAAAAAATCCATATCTGTTCTATAAAAAGGGGAGGGGAAATTCTTTCATATGCTAAAAAATGCATTCGTTTCAATTATTTTGCAAGAGGAAAACAAAGAAAACAGGGGGTCTGCTGAATTTCAAGTAGTTAATTTCACCAATAAGATACGAAAACTTACTTCCCATTTGGAATTGCACAAAAAAGACTATTTGTCTCAGAGGGGCCTGCGAAAAATTCTGGGAAAACGTCAACGGCTGCTGGCTTATTTGTCAAAAAAAAATAGAATACGTTATAAAGAATTAATTGATCAATTGAATATTCGAGAAACAAACGTTGCTTGAAGAGTCGGTTTGCATTTTTCACTTCAACTTTAATGAACTTCTTTTCACTTTCAGCAATTCATGGAAGAATGAATCGGTAAAAACCTATGACTACGTCAGCTACAAGAAAAGACCTCATGATAGTCAATATGGGTCCTCAACACCCATCAATGCACGGTGTTCTTCGACTCATTGTTACTTTAGATGGGGAAGATGTTATTGACTGTGAACCAATATTGGGTTATTTACACAGAGGTATGGAAAAAATTGCGGAAAACCGAACAATTATACAATATTTGCCTTATGTAACGCGTTGGGATTATTTAGCTACTATGTTCACAGAAGCAATAACTGTAAATGCCCCAGAGCAGTTAGGCAATATTCAAGTACCTAAAAGGGCCAGCTATATCCGAGTCATTATGTTGGAGTTAAGTCGTATAGCTTCGCATTTGTTATGGCTTGGCCCTTTTATGGCAGATATTGGGGCACAAACCCCTTTCTTTTATATTTTTCGAGAAAGAGAATTGATATATGACCTATTCGAAGCTGCTACCGGTATGCGAATGATGCATAATTTTTTTCGTATCGGAGGGGTAGCTGCCGATTTACCTCATGGATGGATAGATAAATGTTTGGATTTTTGCGATTATTTTTTAAGAGAGGTTGCTGAATATCAAAATCTTATTACACGTAATCCGATTTTTTTAAAACGAGTGGAAGGGGTAGGCATTATTGGCGGAGAGGAGGCAATAAATTGGGGTTTATCGGGACCAATGCTACGAGCTTCCGGAATACAATGGGATCTTCGTAAAGTTGATCAGTATGAGTGTTACGACGAATTCGATTGGGAAGTCCAATGGCAAAAAGAGGGGGATTCATTAGC